GCTAGCGTAGCTTAATACAAAGCATAACACTGAAGATGTTAAGACGGGTCCTAAGAAACTCCGCATGCATAAAGGCATGGTCCTGACCTTATTATCAGCTCCTACCTAACTTACACATGCAAGTCTCAGCAACCCCGTGAGTATGCCCTCAATCCCCTGCCCGAGGACGAGGAGCGGGCATCAGGCACAAATTTTAGCCCAAGACGCCTGGCCAAGCCACACCCCCAAGGGAATTCAGCAGTGATAAACATTAAGCCATAAGTGAAAACTTGACTCAGTTAAGGTTAAAAGGGCCGGTAAAACTCGTGCCAGCCACCGCGGTTAAACGAGAGGCCCCAGTTGATAACACCACGGCGTAAAGGGTGGTTAAGGAGAGTAAGAATTTTTAAAGCCAAAGGGCCCTTTGGCCGTCATACGCTTCTAGGTGTCCGAAGCCCAATCATACGAAAGTAGCTTTAACAAGCCCACCTGACCCCACGAAAACTGAGAAACAAACTGGGATTAGATACCCCACTATGCTCAGCCATAAACCTAGACATCCAGCTACAATTAGATGTCCGCCCGGGTACTACGAGCATCAGCTTGAAACCCAAAGGACCTGACGGTGCCTCAGATCCCCCTAGAGGAGCCTGTTCTAGAACCGATAACCCCCGTTAAACCTCACCACTTCTAGCCATCCCAGCCTATATACCGCCGTCGTCAGCTTACCCTGTGAAGGTAATAAAAGTAAGCAAAATGGGCACAACCCAGAACGTCAGGTCGAGGTGTAGCGTACGAAGTGGGAAGAAATGGGCTACATTTTCTATCACAGAACACTACGAACATGCAACATGAAATAGTGCTTGAAGGAGGATTTAGTAGTAAAAAGGAAGCAGAGTGTCCTTTTGAACCCGGCTCTGAGGCGCGTACACACCGCCCGTCACTCTCCCCTGTCGAAACGCAACAAAGATACTTAACACCAAAGCACTGACAAGGGGAGGCAAGTCGTAACATGGTAAGTGTACCGGAAGGTGCACTTGGATTAAACCCAGGGCGTGGCTGAGTTAGCCAAGCATCTCACTTACACCGAGAAGACATCCATGCAAATTGGATCACCCTGAGCCAAACAGCTAGCTTAACCACCAATATAACCTAACAATGTTAATAACAAAACATGACCTAACACCACAAACTAAACCATTTTTTTACCTGAGTATGGGAGACAGAAAAGGCTCAACTCTAAGCAATAGAAAAAGTACCGCAAGGGAAAGCTGAAAGAGAAATGAAACAACCCATATAAGCACTAAAAAACAAAGACTAAACCTTGTACCTTTTGCATCATGATTTAGCCAGCACCCTCAAGCAAAGAGACCTTTAGTTTGAAACCCCGAAACCAAGTGAGCTACCCCGAGACAGCCTATTTAAATTTAGGGCTAACCCGTCTCTGTGGCAAAAGAGTGGGAAGAGCTCCGGGTAGAAGTGACAGACCTACCGAACCTGGTGATAGCTGGTTGCCTGAGAAGTGGATAGAAGTTCAGCCTCGTACACCCCAAATCAAAAACACGACATTAAGACATAAGGGAAACATACGAGAGTTAGTTAAAGGGGGTACAGCCCCTCTAACAAAGGATACAACCTTCACAGGAGGATAAAGATCATAATACATAAAACACACTGTTTTAGTGGGCCTAAAAGCAGCCATCTAAATAGAAAGCGTTAAAGCTCAGACAGAAAGAAGTTTATTATACTGATAAAAAATCTTATTCCCCTAACAATATCAGGCTAACCCATGCCCGCATGGAAGAAATTATGCTAAAATGAGTAACAAGAAGACCCGCTCTTCTCCAAGCACAAGTGTAAGCCAGATCGGACAAACCACTGGAAATTAACGAACCCAACCCAAGAGAGTAATGTGAACAACAGAAAAACCAAGAAAACCCCACAACTAAACAATCGTTAACCCCACACTGGAGTGCTTTTAAAGGAAAGACTAAAAGAGAGGGAAGGAACTCGGCAAACACAAGCCTCGCCTGTTTACCAAAAACATCGCCTCCTGCAACTAAACTGAGTATAGGAGGTCCAGCCTGCCCAGTGACTACGGGTTCAACGGCCGCGGTATTTTGACCGTGCAAAGGTAGCGCAATCACTTGTCTTTTAAATAGAGACCTGTATGAATGGCTAAACGAGGGCTTAACTGTCTCCCCTTTCAAGTCAGTGAAATTGATCTATCCGTGCAGAAGCGGGTATAACTATACAAGACGAGAAGACCCTTTGGAGCTTAAGGTACAAAATTCAACCACGTTAAGCAACTCAATAAAAAGCAAAAACTTAATGGAAAATGAAATTTTACCTTCGGTTGGGGCGACCACGGAGGAAAAACAAGCCTCCGAGTGGAATGGGCCAAACCCCTAAAACCAAGAGAAACATCTCTAAGCCACAGAACATCTGACCAAAAATGATCCGGCTAACAAAGCCGATCAACGAACCAAGTTACCCTAGGGATAACAGCGCAATCCTCTCCCAGAGTCCATATCGACGAGGGGGTTTACGACCTCGATGTTGGATCAGGACATCCTAATGGTGCAGCCGCTATTAAGGGTTCGTTTGTTCAACGATTAAAGTCCTACGTGATCTGAGTTCAGACCGGAGCAATCCAGGTCAGTTTCTATCTGTAACGCTACTTTTCCCAGTACGAAAGGATCGGAAAAGAGGGGCCCATACTTACAGCACGCCCCACCCCTAATTAATGAAAACAAATAAATTAAACAAAGGGAGGGCCAAAACCCCAACCGCCCGAAATAAGGACATACTGGGGTGGCAGAGCATGGTAAATTGCGAAAGGCCTAAGCCCTTTAAACCAGAGGTTCAAATCCTCTTCCCAGTTTATGCTAAACACTCTAATAAATCACCTAATCAACCCCCTAGCCTACATCGTGCCTGTCCTACTAGCAGTGGCCTTCCTAACTCTAATCGAACGTAAAGTATTAGGATATATACAACTACGAAAAGGGCCAAACGTGGTCGGACCATACGGACTTCTACAACCTATCGCCGACGGAGTAAAATTGTTTATCAAAGAGCCAGTCCGTCCCTCTACATCTTCTCCATTCCTATTCTTGGCCACCCCCATTCTTGCATTAACCCTGGCCATAACTCTGTGAGCACCTATACCCATGCCCTACCCAGTAGTCGACCTCAATTTAGGTGTCCTCTTCATCCTAGCCTTATCAAGCCTCGCAGTATATTCTATCCTAGGATCAGGATGAGCATCAAATTCAAAATATGCTCTAATTGGGGCCCTACGGGCTGTAGCCCAAACAATTTCCTATGAGGTAAGCCTCGGACTAATCCTTCTGTCAGTCATTATCTTCTCAGGAGGTTACACCCTACAAACATTTAGCACAGCCCAAGAAAGTATCTGACTACTAGCCCCTGCATGACCACTAGCCGCAATATGATACATCTCAACCCTAGCAGAAACTAACCGAGCACCATTTGACCTAACAGAGGGAGAATCAGAGTTGGTCTCAGGCTTCAACGTAGAATATGCAGGAGGGCCCTTCGCCCTCTTCTTCCTGGCCGAGTATGCAAACATCCTATTAATAAATACCTTGTCAGCTGTACTATTTCTAGGATCATCGCACATCCACCACATCCCAGAACTAACAACAATCAGCCTTATAACTAAAGCCGCACTACTTTCTATTGTATTCCTGTGAGTACGAGCCTCATACCCCCGGTTCCGATATGACCAACTAATACACCTTGTATGAAAAAACTTCCTCCCCCTAACATTAGCCTTAGTACTATGACACATTGCCCTGCCAATTGCACTAGCGGGCCTTCCCCCACAACTATAATTCAGGAACTGTGCCCGAATGCCTAGGGACCACTTTGATAGAGTGGCCTATAGGGGTTAAAATCCCCTCAGTTCTTAGAAAGAAGGGGGTCGAACCCATGCCCAAGAGATCAAAACTCTTAGTGCTTCCTCTACACCACTTTCTAAGATGGGGTCAGCTAATCAAGCTTTCGGGCCCATACCCCGAACATGACGGTTAAAGTCCCTCCTCCATCAATGAACCCCTATGTACTCGCAATCCTACTATCCAGCCTGGGCTTAGGAACCACCTTAACCTTTGCCAGCTCCCATTGACTACTGGCCTGAATAGGACTAGAAATTAACACCCTGGCAATTATCCCCTTAATGGCACAACACCACCACCCTCGTGCAGTAGAAGCCACCACAAAATACTTCTTAACTCAGGCCACCGCAGCCGCAATGATTATATTTGCAAGCACAACAAACGCCTGAATCACCGGAGAGTGAGACATAAACAATATATCAAACCCTATCGCTAGTACAATGATTATTACTGCCCTAGCACTTAAAATTGGATTAGCACCAATACACTTCTGAATACCAGAAGTCCTACAAGGATTAGACCTTCTGACAGGACTAATTTTATCAACATGACAAAAACTTGCCCCATTCGCCCTAATCATCCAAACAGCCCAGGCCGCAGACCCCGTACTATTAACCGCCCTAGGAATTATATCCACCCTGATCGGGGGATGGGGAGGATTAAACCAAACCCAACTCCGGAAAATCTTAGCCTACTCCTCAATTGCACACATGGGCTGAATAATTATCATTCTCCAATACACCCCGCAACTCACCCTTGTCGCCCTAGGAACATACATTTTTATGACATCTGCAGCATTCCTCACTCTAAAAACATCATCCGCCACAAAAATCAGCACTCTTTCAATAGTCTGATCAAAAAGCCCAATCCTAACAACAACCACTGCCCTAGTACTACTATCACTAGGGGGCCTGCCCCCGCTAACAGGATTCATGCCAAAATGACTAATCCTGCAAGAATTATCGAAACAAAACCTTCCAGCCACTGCCACAATCATGGCCCTGGCTGCCTTACTAAGCCTTTACTTCTACCTACGCCTCTGTTATGCAATAACACTCACAATCTCCCCCAGTACAATCAACTCAATCACCCCCTGACGAACCCAAACAACCCAATCCTCCCTCCCACTTACCCTGTCTACCACAATTGCCCTAGGACTTTTACCAATAACCCCAGCTATTCTAATACTAGCCACCTAGGAACTTAGGATAACATTAGACCAAGAGCCTTCAAAGCTCTAAGCAGAAGTGAAAATCTTCTAGTTCCTGATAAGACCTACAAGAGTCTATCTTGCATTTTCTGATTGCAAATCAAATGTTTTTATTAAACTAAGGCCTTACTAGATGGGAAGGCCTCGATCCTACAAACTCTTAGTTAACAGCTAAGCGCTCAAGCCAGCGAGCATCCATCTACTTTTCCCGCCTAAAGCCTAGTAAGGCGGGAAAAGCCCCGGCAGACTACTAGTCTACGTCTCTGGATTTGCAATCCAACATGTTTCTTCACCACGGGGCTGGTGATAAGGAGAGGACTTAAACCTCTGTCTTCGGGGCTACAACCCGCCGCCTAGGCACTCGGCTACCCTACCTGTGGCAATTACGCGCTGATTCTTTTCTACAAACCACAAAGACATTGGTACCCTTTATCTTGTATTTGGTGCCTGAGCCGGAATAGTGGGAACCGCCCTAAGCCTTCTCATTCGAGCCGAACTAAGCCAGCCTGGGTCACTTCTGGGCGACGATCAAATTTATAATGTCATTGTTACTGCCCACGCCTTCGTAATAATTTTCTTTATAGTAATACCAATTATAATCGGAGGGTTTGGAAACTGACTCGTGCCACTAATAATCGGGGCACCCGATATAGCATTCCCGCGGATAAACAACATGAGTTTCTGACTTCTACCCCCCTCTTTCCTCCTATTACTAGCCTCCTCTGGTGTCGAGGCCGGAGCTGGGACAGGGTGGACAGTATACCCGCCACTCGCAGGCAATCTTGCCCACGCGGGAGCATCCGTAGACCTAACAATTTTCTCGCTTCACTTAGCAGGTGTGTCGTCAATTTTAGGTGCAATTAACTTCATCACCACAACTATTAACATGAAACCACCAGCCATTTCTCAATACCAAACACCCCTATTCGTTTGAGCTGTACTTGTAACAGCCGTACTTCTTCTTCTGTCCCTGCCAGTCCTAGCCGCTGGAATTACTATACTCCTTACAGACCGAAATCTAAATACCACATTCTTTGACCCGGCAGGAGGGGGAGACCCAATCTTATATCAACACCTATTCTGATTCTTCGGCCACCCAGAAGTCTACATTCTCATCTTACCTGGATTTGGAATCATCTCACACGTTGTAGCCTACTACGCGGGCAAAAAAGAACCATTCGGCTACATAGGGATGGTTTGAGCCATGATGGCTATTGGTCTCCTAGGGTTTATTGTATGAGCCCACCACATGTTCACTGTCGGAATAGACGTAGACACTCGTGCATACTTTACATCCGCAACAATAATTATTGCCATCCCAACCGGTGTAAAAGTATTTAGCTGATTAGCCACACTCCATGGAGGGTCCATTAAATGAGAAACACCTATATTATGAGCCCTTGGGTTCATTTTCCTCTTCACAGTAGGCGGACTAACTGGAATTGTTCTAGCCAACTCATCACTCGACATTGTTCTCCACGACACATACTACGTAGTCGCACACTTCCACTACGTACTATCAATAGGTGCCGTATTCGCCATCATAGCTGCTTTCGTTCACTGATTCCCCCTATTTACAGGATACACTTTAAATGACACCTGAACAAAAATCCACTTCGGAGTAATGTTCATTGGTGTTAATCTTACATTCTTCCCTCAGCACTTCCTAGGCTTGGCAGGAATGCCACGACGATACTCTGACTACCCAGACGCCTACGCCCTGTGAAATACAGTATCATCCATCGGGTCACTTATTTCCCTAGTGGCAGTAATTATGTTCCTATTTATCCTATGAGAAGCCTTCGCCGCTAAACGAGAAGTATCCTCAGTAGAATTAACTATAACAAACGTAGAATGACTTCATGGCTGCCCTCCGCCGTACCACACATTTGAAGAACCCGCATTCGTCCAAGTTCAATCAAACTAACGAGAAAGGAAGGAATTGAACCCCCATATACTGGTTTCAAGCCAGTCACATAACCACTCTGTCACTTTCTTCTAAAGACATTAGTAAAATACGCAAATTACATCACCTTGTCGAGGTGAAATTGCAGGTTAAACCCCTGTATGTCTTAAGCCCTAAAGCTTAATGGCACATCCCACGCAACTAGGATTCCAAGACGCGGCATCACCCGTTATAGAAGAACTTCTTCACTTCCATGACCACGCCCTAATAATCGTATTCTTAATTAGCACTTTAGTACTTTATATTATTATTGCAATGGTTTCAACCAAACTTACCAACAAGTATATCTTAGACTCTCAAGAAATCGAAATCGTATGGACTATTTTACCAGCTGTTATTCTAGTTTTGATCGCCCTACCCTCCCTTCGAATTTTATACCTTATAGACGAAATCAATGACCCCCACCTAACAATTAAGGCCATAGGACATCAATGGTATTGAAGCTATGAGTACACAGACTACGAAGATCTGGGCTTCGACTCCTACATAATCCCAACCCAGGACCTTACACCCGGCCAATTCCGACTCCTAGAAACAGACCACCGAATAGTAGTCCCCATAGAATCACCAGTTCGTGTCCTAGTATCTGCCGAAGATGTATTACACTCCTGAGCTGTTCCATCTCTGGGCGTAAAAATAGACGCAGTGCCGGGTCGACTAAACCAAACTGCCTTCATTGCCTCACGCCCAGGCGTATTTTACGGACAGTGTTCTGAAATCTGCGGAGCAAACCACAGCTTTATACCCATTGTAGTTGAAGCAGTTCCGCTAGAACACTTCGAGAGCTGATCCTCATTAATACTAGAAGACGCCTCACTAGAAAGCTAATTATTGGACAAAGCGTTGGCCTTTTAAGCCAAAGTTTGGTGCCTGCCGACCACCTCTAGTGAAATGCCCCAATTAAACCCTAACCCCTGATTTGCAATTCTAGTGTTCTCATGAATCATCTTTCTCACCATTATCCCAACTAAAATCTTAAATCATACCACACCAAATGAACCAACCCCAATAAGTGAAGAAAAACACAAAACAGAGCCCTGAGACTGACCATGATAGTAAGCTTTTTTGACCAATTCGCAAGCCCATCCTTCCTGGGAGTCCCACTTATCGCTGTTGCAATCGCACTACCATGACTCCTCTTCCCAACCCCACCATCCCGGTGAATCAACAACCGACTCATCACCCTCCAAACATGATTTATTAACCGATTCACCAATCAACTAATAATGCCTCTAAATGTCGGAGGACATAAATGAGCACTTCTATTAGCCTCATTAATGGTATTCCTTATTACTATTAACATACTAGGTCTTCTCCCATACACTTTCACACCCACAACGCAGTTATCACTGAATATAGGATTTGCTGTACCACTATGACTTGCTACCGTAATTATTGGGATGCGAAACCAACCAACAGTTGCCCTCGGGCACCTCCTGCCAGAAGGAACACCCATCCCCCTAATCCCCGTACTAATTATTATCGAAACAATTAGCCTATTTATTCGACCATTAGCCCTGGGCGTTCGACTTACAGCCAACTTAACTGCAGGTCACTTATTAATCCAACTCATCGCCACCGCCGTATTTGTCCTACTGCCAATAATGCCTACAGTAGCCATTCTGACCGCCACCGTTCTCTTCCTCCTAACACTCCTAGAAGTCGCAGTAGCAATAATTCAGGCTTACGTATTCGTACTGCTCCTAAGCCTTTACCTGCAAGAAAACGTCTAATGGCCCACCAAGCACATGCATATCATATGGTTGATCCAAGCCCATGACCACTAACCGGAGCCGTCGGTGCTCTATTAATAACATCCGGCCTAGCAATCTGGTTCCACTTCCACTCAACAACATTAATAACCCTCGGAATAATTCTTCTGCTTCTTACAATATTCCAATGATGACGTGACATTATTCGAGAAGGAACATTCCAAGGCCACCACACACCACCAGTGCAAAAAGGACTACGTTATGGGATAATCCTATTTATTACCTCAGAAGTGTTCTTCTTCCTGGGATTTTTCTGAGCCTTTTATCATTCAAGCCTAGCACCAACACCAGAACTAGGAGGATGCTGACCCCCAACAGGAATCATTACATTAGACCCCTTCGAAGTTCCCCTCCTCAACACAGCCGTGCTACTAGCGTCAGGAGTAACAGTCACATGAGCCCACCATAGTATTATAGAGGGTGAACGAAAACAAGCCATCCAGTCCCTCGCACTTACAATCCTACTCGGACTCTACTTCACTGCCCTTCAAGCCATAGAATACTATGAAGCACCTTTCACAATCGCAGACGGAGTATACGGCTCTACATTCTTCGTGGCTACAGGATTCCACGGACTACATGTCATTATCGGATCATCATTCCTGGCTGTTTGTCTCCTCCGCCAAATCCAATACCACTTTACATCTGAACATCACTTCGGCTTTGAAGCCGCCGCCTGATATTGACACTTCGTTGACGTAGTGTGATTATTCCTCTACGTATCCATCTATTGATGAGGCTCATAATCTTTCTAGTATTAAAGTTAGTACAAGTGACTTCCAATCATTTAGTCTTGGTTAAACCCCAGGGAAAGATAATGAACTTAATCATAACTATCCTCACCATTACAGTAGCCCTATCCTCTATCCTGGCAATCGTATCTTTCTGATTACCACAAATAAATCCAGACGCAGAAAAATTATCTCCTTATGAGTGCGGGTTCGATCCCCTAGGATCCGCCCGGCTACCCTTCTCATTACGATTCTTCCTGGTAGCAATTCTGTTTCTCCTATTTGACCTAGAAATTGCCCTCCTCCTCCCCCTACCCTGGGGGGACCAACTCCACAACCCCACCGGAACATTCTTCTGAGCCACTACAGTCCTAATCCTATTAACCCTGGGACTAGTCTACGAATGAACTCAAGGTGGCCTAGAATGAGCAGAATAAGGGGTTAGTCCAAAACAAGACCTCTGATTTCGGCTCAGAAAATCATGGTTTAAGTCCATGACCCCTTTATGACACCAGTACATTTTAGCTTTAGCTCAGCATTCATTTTAGGATTAATGGGGCTAGCATTTCACCGCACCCACCTACTCTCCGCACTCCTGTGTTTAGAAGGAATAATACTATCCCTGTTTATTGCACTAGCCCTGTGGGCCCTACAATTCGAATCAACAAGCTTTTCCGCAGCCCCTATACTATTACTAGCCTTCTCCGCCTGCGAAGCAAGCACAGGCCTTGCACTCCTAGTAGCCACAGCCCGAACCCACGGGACCGACCGCCTACAAAACCTTAATCTCCTACAATGCTAAAAGTATTAATCCCCACTGTTATACTATTCCCAACAATTTGATTGACCTCCCCCAAATGACTATGAACAACCACAACTGCACATAGCCTCCTAATCGCCCTTATCAGTCTCACGTGATTAAAGTGAACATCAGAAACCGGATGAGCCACATCCAACTCGTACTTGGCCGCAGACCCGCTCTCAACCCCGCTCCTAGTACTAACGTGTTGACTCCTTCCATTAATAATTCTGGCCAGCCAAAACCATGTCAACCCTGAGCCCATCAGCCGACAACGTTTATACATCACCCTCCTCACCTCATTACAAACCTTTCTAATTATAGCATTCGGCGCCACCGAAATTATCATATTTTACATCATGTTCGAAGCTACACTCATTCCAACCCTTATTATTATCACCCGATGAGGAAACCAAACTGAGCGCCTCAATGCAGGAACCTACTTCCTATTCTACACCTTAGCAGGGTCCCTCCCACTATTAGTCGCCCTCCTCCTACTTCAACAATCTACCGGGACCCTATCCATGCTAGTCATCCAATATTCCCAACCATTACTTCTAAACTCCTGAGGCCACAAAATCTGATGAGCCGGCTGCTTAATCGCATTCTTAGTAAAAATACCACTATACGGGGTACACCTATGACTGCCAAAAGCGCATGTTGAAGCCCCAGTCGCAGGATCCATAGTACTAGCAGCAGTTCTACTAAAACTAGGAGGATACGGAATAATACGAATAATAATTATACTAGACCCGCTGTCCAAAGAACTAGTATACCCATTTATTATTCTGGCATTATGAGGCATTATCATAACTGGGTCAATTTGCCTTCGACAGACAGACCTCAAATCCCTAATCGCCTACTCATCCGTCAGCCACATGGGACTCGTGGCAGGTGGAATTCTAATCCAAACCCCATGAGGATTCTCAGGAGCTATTATTCTGATGATCGCCCACGGATTAGTGTCTTCAATACTATTCTGTTTGGCCAACACAGCCTATGAGCGAACCCACAGCCGAACCATAATTCTTGCCCGAGGATTGCAAATAATCTTCCCATTAACAGCGGTATGATGATTCATCGCCAACCTAGCCAACCTGGCACTACCCCCACTACCTAACCTAATAGGGGAGCTAATAATCATTACAACACTATTCAACTGATCACCATGAACTATCGCACTCACAGGAGCAGGAACACTAATCACAGCGGGCTACTCCTTATATATATTCCTCATGTCTCAACGAGGTCCAACACCAAGCCACATCACCAAACTCCCGCCATTCCACACCCGAGAGCACCTACTAATAGCCCTTCACCTAATTCCAGTAATTCTCCTTGTAGCAAAGCCAGAACTTATATGAGGCTGATGCTACTAGTAAGTATAGTTTAACCAAAACATTAGATTGTGATTCTAAAGATAGGAGTTAAAATCCCCTTACTCACCAAGGAAGGACAGAAATCAATAAGTACTGCTAATCCTTATGCACCGCGGTTAAAATCCGCGGCTTCCTCACGCTTCTGAAGGATAACAGTTCATCCATTGGTCTTAGGAACCAAAAACTCTTGGTGCAAATCCAAGTGGAAGCTATGAACCCAACAACTTTAATTATATCATCCTCACTCATTCTAGTTCTCACTATCCTTATATTTCCCCTACTAACAACACTAAGCCCCAAACCACAAAAACCAGAATGAGCAAGTACACATGTTAAAACCGCCATCAGCACCTCATTCTTCATCAGTCTTCTCCCGCTCATAATCTTCCTAGACCAAGGAATAGAAAGCATCACTACAAACTGACAATGAATAAACACACACTTATTTGATACAAACATCAGCTTCAAATTCGACCACTACTCCCTTATTTTCACCCCCATTGCCCTCTACGTTACCTGATCTATTCTAGAGTTCGCACTATGATATATGCACTCCGACCCAAATATGAACCGATTTTTCAAATATCTGCTTCTATTCCTGGTAGCCATAATCACCCTAGTCACAGCCAATAACATATTCCAATTATTCATCGGCTGAGAAGGTGTTGGTATTATATCTTTCCTGCTAATCGGGTGATGATACGGACGGGCAGATGCTAACACAGCAGCCCTCCAGGCCGTTATCTATAACCGAGTAGGCGACATCGGACTGATTCTCAGCATAGCATGATTCGCAATAAACCTTAACTCCTGAGAAATCCAACAAATCTTCTTCCTATCAAAAAACTTTGACATGACAATCCCCCTAATTGGTCTGATCCTTGCAGCAACAGGAAAATCGGCCCAATTCGGCCTACATCCCTGACTCCCTTCTGCCATGGAGGGCCCTACGCCAGTATCCGCCCTACTCCACTCCAGCACTATGGTCGTTGCGGGAATCTTCCTATTAATTCGCCTCCACCCCCTCATAGAAAACAATAACCTGGCACTGACAATCTGCCTCTGCTTAGGAGCACTTACTACACTATTCACAGCCACCTGTGCCCTAACTCAAAATGATATCAAAAAAATCGTAGCTTTCTCAACATCCAGTCAGCTAGGCTTAATAATAGTTACAATTGGATTAAACCAACCACAACTAGCATTCCTCCACATCTGCACACACGCATTTTTCAAAGCCATACTATTCTTATGCTCCGGGTCAATCATTCATAGCCTAAATGATGAACAAGACATCCGAAAAATAGGAGGCCTCCATAACCTAATGCCCGCCACCTCAACCTACCTCACAATTGGTAGCCTGGCACTAACAGGAACCCCCTTCCTAGCCGGGTTCTTCTCAAAAGATGCCATCATTGAAGCCCTAAACACCTCTTACCTTAACGCCTGAGCCCTGACCCTTACACTAATTGCCACATCATTCACCGCGGTCTATAGCTTCCGAGTAGTATTCTTCGTAACCATGGGGTCCCCCCGATTTTTACCACTATCCCCTATTAACGAAAACAACCCATTAGTCATCAACCCCATCAAACGACTTGCCTGAGGAAGTATTATTGCAGGACTTATCATTACATCTAACTTCCTACCCTCAAAAACACCTATTATGACAATACCAGCCGCCCTAAAACTAGCAGCCCTTATAGTAACCATTACCGGACTTCTAGTGGCCCTAGAACTCACGGCCATAACCAACAAACAAGTCAAAATTACCCCCACAATTCCCACACACCACTTTTCAAACATACTAGGGTACTTCCCCGCAATAATCCACCGACTCCCTCCCAAACTTAACTTAACCCTAGGACAATCAGTCGCTACTAAGCTCGACCAAACATGACTTGAAATTACAGGACCAAAAGGACTAGCACTAACCCAAATAATAATATCAAAAATTACAAGCGACATTCAACGAGGTATAATCAAAACCTATCTAACTATCTTCCTCCTAACCCTAACCCTGGCCATTCTCCTAACTCTTATCTAAACAGCACGAAGAGTACCACGACTCAACCCCCGAGTAAGCTCCAACACCACAAGTAGTGTTAAAAGTAACACTCACGCACAAATAACCAACATCACCCCACCAAAAGAATATATAACAGCCACACCACTAACATCGCCACGCAACATAGAAAACTCCTTCAACCCATCAACGACCACCCAAGAACCCTCATATCACCCCCCTCAGAATAGCCCAGCCGCTAATACAACGCCCAAAAGGTAAACCAACACATACCCAGCTACAGAACGACTTCCCCAAGCCTCTGGAAAAGGCTCAGCAGCCAAAGCTGCTGAATAGGCAAACACCACGAGCATCCCTCCTAAATAAATTAAAAAAAGAACCAAGGACAAGAAAGAACCCCCATAACCAACTAGAATCCCACACCCAACCCCCGCTGCTACTACCAAACCTAAAGCAGCAAAATAAGGCGTTGGATTAGAAGCAACAGCAATTAAACCCACAACTAGAGCCACCAATAACAAAAACATAAAATAAGTCATAATTCTTGCTCGGACTTTAACCGAGACCAGTGACTTGAAGAACCACCGTTGTAGTTCAACTACAAGAACAATAATGGCAAGCCTACGAAAAACCCACCCACTAATAAAAATCGCCAACGATGCACTAGTTGACCTTCCCACACCGTCTAATATCTCCGTATGATGAAATTTCGGGTCCCTCCTAGGATTATGTCTAATCACTCAGATCCTAACCGGACTATTCCTGGCCATACACTACACCTCTGACATCTCAACCGCATTTTCATCAGTAGTCCACATCTGCCGAGACGTAAACTACGGCTGACTTATCCGCAACATTCACGCTAATGGGGCATCATTCTTTTTCATCTGTATTTATATACACATTGCCCGAGGCCTATACTATGGCTCCTACTTATACAAAGAAACCTGAAACATTGGAGTAGTCCTCCTCCTACTAGTTATGATAACAGCCTTCGTTGGCTACGTCCTTCCATGAGGACAGATGTCCTTTTGAGGTGCCACAGTAATTACAAACCTATTATCAGCAGTCCCCTACATGGGAGACACCCTTGTTCAATGAATCTGAGGTGGCTTCTCAGTAGACAACGCGACACTAACACGATTCTTCGCATTCCACTTCCTACTACCATTCGTCGTCGCCGCCGCAACCATCCTGCACCTACTCTTCCTCCACGAAACAGGCTCAAATAACCCGGCCGGGTTAAATTCCGACGCAGATAAAATTTCCTTCCACCCATACTTCTCATATAAAGACCTTCTAGGATTTGTAGTGATATTACTAGCCCTCGCATCACTAGCACTATTCTCCCCAAATCTCTTGGGGGACCCAGAAAATTTCACCCCAGCAAATCCACTAGTCACCCCTCCACATATCAAGCCAGAATGATACTTCCTATTTGCTTACGCCATCCTACGATCCATCCCAAACAAACTAGGAGGTGTTCTTGCACTACTATTTTCCATCTTAGTGCTAATAGTGGTGCCAATCTTACACACCTCAAAACAACGAGGACTAACATTCCGCCCAATCACTCAATTCCTATTCTGAACCCTAGTAGCAGATATAATCATCCTAACATGGATTGGAGGCATACCTGTAGAACACCCATACATTATCATTGGACAAATCGCGTCAGTCCTTTATTTCGCACTATTCCTCATCCTTACCCCACTAGCAGGGTGGGTAGAAAACAAAGCACTAAAATGAGCTTGCCCTAGTAGCTTAGCATTAAAGCATCGGTCTTGTAATCCGAAGATCGGAGGTTAAATTCCCCCCTAGCGCCCAGAAAAAGGAGATTTTAACTCCCACCCCTGGCTCCCAAAGCCAGAATTCTAAATTAAACTATCTTCTGATAGTAACCTATATGGTTTAGTGCATATATATGCATTATATTACATAATGCATAAGTACATACATATGTATTATCACCATTCATTTATATTAACCATAAAGCAAGTACTAACGTTCAAAACGTACATAAACCAAAATATTAAAACTCACAAATAATTTATTTCGACCCGGGAAATAGATTATTCCCCTATAATTGGCTCTCAAATATTTCCTTGAAATAATCAACTAAGATTTAATTTAACTATATTAATGTAGTAAGAGACCACCAACTGGTTTATATTAAGGTATATTCTGCATGATAAAATCAGGAACATAAATTGTAGGTATTGTATATAGTGAACTATTACTTGCATCTGGCTTTCAATCTCAGGAGCATGGCTACAAGATTCCACCCATCAAGTACACTATGTCTGGCATATGGTTAAATGATGTAAGTACATACTCCTCATTAACCCCACATGCCGAGCATTCTTTTATATGCATAGGGGTTCTCCTTTTTGGTTACCTTTCACCTTGCATCTCAGAGTGCAGGCTCAAATGATAAATCAAGGTTGAACATATTCCTTGCTTAAGTTTAAGTAGGTTCATTATTAAAAGACATAACTTAAGAATTACATATTTTTAACTCAAGTGCATACATATCCATTCCTTCTTCAACTTACCCCTATATATATGCCCCCCCTTTCGGTTTCTGCGCGACAAACCCCCCTACCCCCTACGCTCAGCAAATCCTGTTATCCTTGTCAAACCCCGAAACCAAGGAAGGTTCGAGAACGTGTGAACTAGCAAGTTGAGATATGGGCTAGCATCCGCATTATATATATATATATACATACACATCGCATTAATTTGCCGCAAATTTCCCCAAATATTGGCCTAAAAATCTCTATTAAATTTTTAGGGCGCGCCCCAATGCTAAAAAATCCAACATTAAAAAC